GAATTCATTTATTTCTCTCAGGGTTAGCTTGCTTTGGGTTTGGTGCATTTCATGTAACGGGCTTATATGGTCCCGGAATATGGGTGTCCGATCCTTATGGACTAACTGGAAAAGTACAATCTGTAAGTCCTGCGTGGGGCGTAGAAGGTTTTGATCCTTTTGTTCCGGGAGGCATAGCCTCTCATCATATTGCAGCAGGGACATTGGGCATATTAGCGGGCCTATTTCATCTTAGTGTTCGTCCGCCCCAACGCCTATACAAAGGGTTGCGTATGGGAAATATTGAAACTGTTCTTTCCAGTAGTATCGCTGCTGTCTTTTTTGCGGCTTTTGTTGTTGCCGGAACTATGTGGTATGGTTCAGCAACTACCCCCATCGAATTATTCGGCCCCACCCGTTATCAATGGGATCAGGGATACTTCCAGCAAGAAATATATCGAAGGGTTGGTGCCGGACTAGCGGAAAATCAGAGTTTATCAGAAGCTTGGTCTAAAATTCCTGAAAAATTAGCTTTTTATGATTACATCGGCAATAATCCAGCAAAAGGGGGATTATTCAGAGCGGGCTCAATGGACAACGGGGACGGAATAGCTGTTGGATGGTTAGGGCACCCTATCTTTAGAGATAAAGAGGGGCGTGAGCTTTTTGTCCGTCGTATGCCTACTTTTTTTGAAACATTTCCGGTAGTTTTGGTAGATGGAGACGGAATTGTGAGAGCTGATGTTCCTTTTAGAAGGGCGGAATCAAAGTATAGTGTTGAGCAAGTAGGGGTAACTGTTGAGTTCTATGGTGGCGAACTCAACGGAGTCAGTTATAGCGATCCAGCAACTGTGAAAAAATATGCTAGACGTGCTCAATTAGGTGAAATTTTTGAATTAGATCGTGCTACTTTGAAATCCGATGGTGTTTTTCGTAGCAGTCCAAGGGGTTGGTTCACTTTTGGGCATGCTTCATTTGCTTTACTCTTCTTTTTCGGACACATTTGGCATGGTGCTAGAACCTTGTTCAGGGATGTTTTTGCTGGGATTGATCCAGATTTGGATGCTCAAGTGGAATTTGGAGCATTCCAAAAACTTGGAGATCCAACTACAAAAAGACAGGTAGTCTGATACAACATTGATCTGATATGGTATCTTTCGCTTCTATTGGATTTTTGTGATTTCACTTTTACATAGATTAACAGATAAATATAAATTTTGCTTAATTTGAATCGCCGTTTTTTCTTTATCTATCTGGGAGATGTTCCCAAATGAACAGGTGTGGAAGCTATAATTGTAAACCACGATCGAATTTATGGAAGCATTGGTTTATACATTCCTTTTAGTCTCGACTCTAGGAATTATTTTTTTCGCTATCTTTTTTCGAGAACCGCCTAAAGTTCCGACTAAAAAGGTGAAATGATTTTTGATTATCTCAATTTATTATCTCATATCTCAATTGAAGTAAAGTAATAAGCCTCCCAACATGGGAGGCTCATTACTTTACTTCCAAATTAGTCCCCGTGTTCTTCGAATGGATCTCTTAGTTGTTGAGAGGGTTGCCCAAAAGCGGTATATAAGGCGTACCCGGTAAAACTTACAAGTAAACCAGATATAAAGATGGCGACTAGGGTTGCTGTTTCCATTAGTATATAAATATAATTTCAAGACCACAATGGATCTATGATAAAATCGTTTATTTACAACGGAATGATATACAAAGTCAAGAAATTTCAATCAATGCAATAGGATTTATGGCTACACAAACCGTTGAGGGTAATTCTAGATCTGGTCCAAGACCAAGACAGACTGGTCTAGGAAGTTTATTGAAACCGTTGAATTCGGAATATGGTAAAGTAGCGCCCGGGTGGGGAACTACCCCTTTGATGGGTGTCGCAATGGCTTTATTTGCGGTATTCCTATCTATTATTTTGGAGATTTATAACTCTTCCGTTTTACTGGATGGAATTTCCATGAATTAGGTTCATAAGAATCGTGAAGTCCTAACTTTTCAATCCAAAATGAATAACTTAGGACTAGGATTTATAGGTCATTCTGGCAGTTCGACCGTGGAATTCCTTTGTTTCGGTATTTCCGGAATATGAGTGTGTGACTTGTTATAATTGATCCTATTGATAGTACAGAGAATGGGTCTGTCATCTTGAGAGAGATGGGTTTTGCCTCGTCGGATATTCATTCTAGTATCTGGAGCACGGAATATATGGAATGAAATAGATCAAGAAAAGAAATATTTGAACTATGATTCATACCTACTATTCAGTCAGACCTCGCGACCGGACTCAAAAAAGTTCAAAGATTTAATTTCTAATTAGAAATCGAAGGATTTTTCTTCTTTAAAAATTATTCTTAATTTGTTATTTGTTTGCTTTTTTTGACCAACGGACAAATGTTTCTCTGGATTTTGAGTCATTTCATCTATTCATTGAATAATTGATCATCAAAGTGTTCTTACTCAGAGAACCTTTGGGCTTAGCTTAGGGGCTTTATTCAATCATCGTGGT